ATAATTCTTTCTAATTAGAATAAAAAAACTAAGAACAGATAAACTAAGGGCTTGTATTGGATTGGCACTAATATCCACATAAATACAAACAAAACCACTGTAGGTAAAAGGATAAATAAAATGAAATAAGAACTTTCAAAAATAAGATAGATATAAATAGAACAAGAGTGAAGGAAGGGATAGTATAGAAAAGTTTATACAAAGCTAAGCTATATATATATACAAACTACCCACACCCCCCTTTTTTTTGTATTTCATTAAATTCAGTGTCTTTAATTAAGACAAAGATCCGTAAAAACCCCTGCCTTCTTTAATTTAAAATATCATGAACAGTTCCTGTCGTTTGAGTGCCTTTTAAAATTAAAGGAAATATCGAATCGGAGGAACGTTTAACTAAGTTTTCTTTTTTAGTGGATCATAAAAACCCACTTTCCGAACAGCTCTTGCTTCTCTTCGTACTCAAACATCACTTGTAACGATTCGATAAAGGATTCGTTGGTATATATATAAGTGGATAAAAATTGCATTCAAAATGTGTATCATTGTAAGGTAAAACTTTTTTCTCAGTAACTAACGTAAATAGGAAGAGATAAGGGGAATAAAATAAGAATGTGATCAAAAAACCGTTCAACTTTTTTTGTTTTGAATTTGAATTTTGATATCTGTTTCCCCCGTCCCTGAAAAAAAAGATAGATTCAATTCCATTTCCATATTATTTGATTATTTGAGCACAATCAACTTTTTGAAAAATAAATTAGTCCAAGAAAGGTTATTAAAAATATGAAACGAAAGAAGAATTGCATTTATTATTCTCTTAATAATAAAAAATTCTCTTAATAATAAAAAGGTTGCCAAAGCCGGTAATTTTTTTTTTATGTATAGAATAGGTATACGCTGGGACGGAAGGATTCGAACCTCCGAATAGCGGGACCAAAACCCGTTGCCTTACCACTTGGCCACGCCCCATTTCTATTCAACTCAACACTAATAAAAACTAATATAGGTATTAGTTCTTCGTCAATTCCCGTTCCAATAAATATCTTATGAAATAGATTAGTTTATTGCTCCGATTTTAATATATGTAGATATAGAATTAAACTCAATTTATTGATCATAATATATAATTCAATTAAGATATTGTATGAAAATATGATTCCTTCTATTCTTTTTTGATTTGAGAATTGAAGGATTTTTGATTGAGTGAGGTTCATCAATAAGGGTTTTTGTCTATCTTACTTTATTTTTATTTTATATAAATAAATTTTGATATCATCATTAATAATATTTTAATAACTCAATATTTTAATAACTCAATCAAAATAGAATTATCTTCAAGAATAAATATCTTCAAGAATAAAATTTGATTATGCTTAATATTTTTAGTTTGTTTTGTATCTGTTTTGATTCGGCTATTTATTCAAGCAGTTTTTTCTTCACAAAATTGCCCGAAGCCTACGCTTTTTTGAATCCAATTGTAGATGTAATGCCAGTCATCCCTGTGCTCTTTTTTCTATTAGCCTTTGTTTGGCAAGCTGCTGTAAGTTTTCGATGAGGTTTTTAATACTGTCCTAAAATAATTTATTCAAGAAAAAAAATTCTAACAATTTATAAGATCAGATAAGTCTTATAGTATAAGCCCTCCCCCAATTCAAGCATTCAAGTTATTATATAGACGCGAAAAATCAAATAGGGCTTACCCTATTCGATATTACTCATTCTAAACATTTTTCTTTTCCATTCCCTTGAACTTGAAAGGGAGCCCTATATTAAAAATTATAAGAGTCCTCCACAATATCTAATTGTAGGTGTGAAGGCAAATTCTTGGCAATGAAAGACTCAACTCTTATTACAAATGAATTTATAAAAAATCTTTTCTATTTCTAAAAACGACTTCATTTCTTGATATCCAAATTATTGTGATCCAAATTATTGTGATATATAGGGTATAAAAATAGAGAATCTATTTTCTTTTTTTCCAAACCAAAATTGGAGATTGTGTAATGCTTACTCTCAAACTCTTTGTTTACACAGTAGTGATATTCTTTGTCTCTCTCTTCATCTTTGGATTTTTATCTAATGACCCGGGGCGTAATCCTGGCCGCGAAGAATAAAAAATAAGAGTTTTGACTTGCTTTTAAATATTTTTAGCATTTTTATCTATTCTACATCTTTAACTATTAAATTCAAAAATTTGAAAGGTAAAAAAATACCAAATAATCAACGGAACCGGAAAGAGAGGGATTCGAACCCTCGGTACGAATAATTCGTACAACGGATTAGCAATCCGACGCTTTAGTCCACTCAGCCATCTCTCCCAATGGAAAAACAATAATTACTATGTTATATTACACAAGAGGTAATACTTAAAAAACCTTTTTCTATTTCTCTTTTTTTTTTCATCGCTCTTTAACTTTAATTACTCTGTTAAATTTTTTTATTCTATTTTCTTTTTATTCTTATATTATATTACTTTCATTAAAGAATAAAGAAAAAGTTATTC